ATATATTAAATTAATTGATATATATTAAATTAATTGATATATATTAAATTAACCTGTATCTTTATACAGTAAACTTTATACAGTACAAGAAGGATATTAGATAGTATGGTAGAAATTTTATTTCTACCATACTATCGAGTATCTCATAAAATACTGTTGATTCTAGTTCGCTCATTTCATTTAAGATGCGAAATTGGAATCCTTTTCGTTTTTTTTCTTCTCTTCAATCTGATAAAAACTAAAAAATCAAGTTGAATTCAAATTAATCACTTTGACTTACGGTTTTTACGTATATTATAAGTAAAAAAGCAGTCGGAATTAAAATGAACAGTGCAGTAGCAATAAATGCGAGAATATTTACTTCCATAATTTGATCGTGTCATTTTTCTTTAATTCGCAATAACTCGGGATTTAATCCCATAGAGATGATAAATCTTTTGTCTGTAAATTCAATGGGATGAATTACATTTCGTGGAATCGAATCGGATCAATATCATGAATAACAATATTTGAGCTATCAAATCGATTCATCGTCAAGAATTGAATAGTATAACATAGGAAGATCTTTTATCCATACCGAATTCAATTCTTATCCAATCCAAAATTCTTTTACTATATTTTTATTTATATTTTTCTTTTTTTCCACTCTTTATTTTCTAAAATAGAAAATCTAGCGCTTTCCTTGTACAATCATCTGATGAAGTATCATCTAACTGCCTTTCCACTTACCATTGGTTCTAAACAAACCCAAACAAACAATAGAAGAGAAATGAAAAAAAAAAAGAAGAGGGATCCCTATTGGGAATGAAATTCTACTATATTGTACTCCCCTCTTGTACTCCCTTTCACAGAAAAATGGAGAAATAAATTGATGTATTTTTTTTTATTGGATTTGTATCCGTCGGGACTGACGGGGCTCGAACCCGCAGCTTCCGCCTTGACAGGGCGGTGCTCTGACCAATTGAACTACAATCCCAGGGAAATAACATAAAAAAGAAAATATCCAGTATACATATTCTTATAATTTCATTCAACTACTTTCGGTTTCTATTTTAGATTCGAATTGTTGTTTTGTAACAGATTGGACCAGAGACGCGAATGATATATTGATTGATATCCATATGCACTTTTACGAGAGCGGCATGGATTACTAATAATCTTTTCATTATTTCCAAATCAATTAGATAATCCATTTTTCAATGAAAAGGGTCTTTTTTTTTTTCTTTACTCTTTTACTGAGGCTTTACACTTACAGATCCTGATATGAATCTATATCATTAGCAAGATAAGAATTTGTTGGAAAAAATAAATAGAGATAAAGTAAAAGAAAAGTAAATAGCGGTAAAGATATATCAGAAAATTTTACTTTTTTTCCTATCGTGATCGAGCATTTCGGGAGAACAACAAATGATTATATCATTTCATGGTGGATCAGCGAATTATTGGGCCGAGCTGGATTTGAACCAGCGTAGACATATTGCCAACGAATTTACAGTCCGTCCCCATTAACCGCTCGGGCATCGACCCAGGAAGAATCAATTCCAGGCTTATTGATAATTCATGATCAACTTCCTTTCGTAGTACCCTACCCCCAGGGGAAGTCGAATCCCCGCTGCCTCCTTGAAAGAGAGATGTCCTGAACCGCTAGACGATGGGGGCATACTTGCCCGACCGCCATCATATTATGCTCATAGTATGAATAGTTTTTTGAAATTGTCAATATATATAGAATGCTATGACTCAATACGAAGGATCTTTTTGTCTTTCACGATTCTATATAGAATTTTTTGATTCAGCTTTTATATTCATGAATGGTTCATTCTAATCGCCATTCTATAATTCCATAAAAAATCGATTTTTTTTTTTTTCTATTTATTTCTTTTTTATTATTATTATTATTTTTTTTTATCTAGGTTGAATTGGTAGATACATCTATCAATCAAATGAATTTTATTATGATATCAATTAGGGTTGGTCTTGAAACAATTCATTGCATTGATATTTATCAAATCCAATAGCAATAAACCGTTTTCTTTTATCTATACTTAACCAGTATACCCTATACTCACTAAGTTTTATCGTTTCTGAATGAACCATTATGCGTTTACGATATCTTATATGGTATAAGATATATCTATATATATAACATATAATAAGTATATACACTAAACACATAGGACTAGTAACTTATTCAGGAATTGAATCAAATAAGCCCTTTTAACTCAGTGGTAGAGTAACGCCATGGTAAGGCGTAAGTCATCGGTTCAAATCCGATAAGGGGCTTTGCCCTTTTTCATAAAACTCCGGCGCATATTTGAGAGTAAAATAGAGATATTTTTTTTATTTGTAATAAAAAAAAAGTAACAAACCATCTAATTGAATAGAATTGCATTATAAAAAAAAAAATTATAATAACTAATACTATTTTTACTATAATAAATAGTTAAAATAGTAATAAATAGTTAAGAAATAGTCTATTAATACTATAGATAGTAATTAA